AAGAAGATCACAAAATAAGGGATTGTATCAAAAATTATGTCCAAAAAAATACAAAAACATCCTCGGGTGTCGAAGGAATTGCACGTATCGAAATTCAAAAAAGAATCGATCTAATACAGGTGATAATCCATATGGGATTCCCAAAATTATTAATAGAAAATAAACCGCAAGGGGTCGACGACCTAAAAAGAACTGTACAAAAAGAATTGAATTGTGTGAACCGAAAACTCAACATTGCTATTACAAGAATTGCAAAACCTTATGGGCACCCTAGTATTCTTGCGGAATTTATAGCCGGACAACTAAAGAGTAGGGTATCATTTCGAAAAGCAATGAAAAAAGCGATCGAATTAACCGAACAAGCTGATACAAAAGGAATTCAAATCCAAATTGCAGGCCGTATCGATGGAAAAGAAATTGCACGTATCGAATGGATAAGAGAGGGTAGGGTTCCCCTCCAAACCATTCGCGCGAAAATAGATTATTGTGCCTATACAGTACGAACTATCTATGGAGTATTGGGAATAAAAATTTGGATATTTATGGACGAGTAGAAATAAGAAGCCTTTCCGTAACTTGTCTTTTGGTATCAATTTAATGATGGAACACAAAATGACAACCTTTTTCATTCTTTTTTCCATACAATCATTTAATCCCATAGGGTTTAATAAAAATTCGATTGACCTTTTGATAAAATTGCTATGCTTAGTGTGTGACTCGTTGGTTTTTGTTAAAATTAAGACTAAATAAAAACAAAGAACACATAGTACAAAAAATAAATTCATAACTATATAACTAATAACCAACTCATCGCATCACATTATCTGGATCCAAAGAAGCAGTCAAGATATGCTATTTTAGTTCTATCATTGTATGCAGTAACTGAATCTTTTTTTTGGCATAAACAATTAATTAGAGTTATTGTCAAACAAAATTAAAATAAAAAATAAAATAAAAAAGGATACCAATAAATGGAAAGGTGAGAGAAAGAAAAAAAAAATGAATAGAATCGAAACGATATATGATTCCAATATGTAAGGTCTTTGAAACATCTCATCAAATGTAATAAAGCATCAATATGGATTGCTACATAATTATATGAGATAAATCTGTTCATAAAAAAAAATAAGAGCTTGAAGCCAATAACGACTAAGAGGGTTGTCTCAAGAACAAATTTCATTACAAGCTCCATTGAAGAATTCAGACCTAAGCATTAATCAAGAAGCGATGGGAACGATGGAATCCGTGAATACATAAGATTCAATTAAAAATGAATCCTGATGATTCATTGGGAAGGATGGCGGAATGAACCAGAGATCCATTCATATATTCGGAAAAATTGTAAGTTAACTCTACAGCTGAAATATATATTGAAAGCGTAAATATTCGCCCGCGAAAATTCTTTCTTTTTCTTTTTTATTAAATTCCTCCTATTTTATCAATCCAATATGATACAAAAAATTATTATAAAAAGAAAATCAAAATAATGAAATATTCTAGAAAAAAAAACAAAAATATAAAAAAAGGAAAAAATAGATATTTAATATTTAGTTATATACCCAAATAACAATATCTAGTAAACTAGAGAAATCCAAAAGAATTTAGTTATTCAGTGTATTATTACATGTATATATTAAATGAATTATCTAAAAATTCAAATTTCATTTTAAATGAATATTGAATTTTTTCATTCGCGAGGAGCCGGATGAGAAGAAACTCTCACGTCCGGTTCTGTAGTAGAGATGGAATTACAAAATAACCATCAACTATAACCCAAAAAGAACTAGATTCCGTAAACAACATAGAGGACGAATGAAGGGAATATCTTATCGGGGGAATCGTATTTGTTTCGGAAGATATGCTCTTCAGGCACTTGAACCCGCTTGGATTACGTCTAGACAAATAGAAGCAGGGCGGCGAGCAATGACACGAAATGCACGTCGCGGTGGAAAAATATGGGTACGCATATTTCCTGACAAACCAGTTACAGTAAGACCCGCGGAAACCCGTATGGGTTCGGGGAAAGGATCTCCCGAATATTGGGTAGCTGTTGTCAAACCAGGTCGAATACTTTATGAAATAAGCGGAGTCGCTGAAAATATAGCCCGAAGGGCTATCGCAATAGCAGCATCGAAAATGCCTATACGAACTCAATTCATTATTTCAGGATAAGAATTTAAAATGTAGAACTAAAAGAAATGAATCTTTTGGGTAAAAACAAATAGAATTTTTTTTTTGGACAAACAATATTTCTTTTTCTTTTTCATCCTTTGCATTTATTTTTGCATTGAAAGAACAGATAAAAACAAAATATGATTCAACCTCAGACCCATTTGAATGTAGCAGACAACAGCGGGGCTCGAGAATTGATGTGTATTCGAATCATAGGAGCTAGCAACCGTCGATATGCTCGTATTGGTGACGTTATTGTTGCTGTGATCAAAGAAGCAATACCCAATACGCCCTTAGAAAGATCCGAAGTGATCAGAGCTGTAATTGTACGTACCTGTAAAGAACTCAAACGCGACAACGGTATGATAATACGATATGATGACAATGCTGCAGTTATCATTGATCAAGAAGGAAATCCAAAAGGAACTCGAATTTTTGGTGCAATTGCCCGGGAATTGAGACAAAAATTTACTAAAATAGTTTCATTAGCACCTGAGGTATTATAAGCCGAGAAGTAGAATATTTGAATGAACATAGTAGATTGTGTATCACGTATATACCTTTGATTTTAAATTTTTTTGGAATTAATAATTTAATAATAAACTAAAAAAAAAGGCATGTTGATTATATCCAATTTTTGGGACACCACTTATTTTAGTTCATCATGGGTAGGGACACTATTGCTGATATAATAACCTCTATACGAAATGCTGATATGAATAGAAAAGGAACAGTTCGAATAGTATCTACTAACATCACCGAAAACATTGTTAAAATACTTTTACGAGAAGGTTTTATCGAAAACGCGAGAAAGCATCAAGAAAGAAACAAATATTTTTTGGTTTTAACTCTGCGACATAGAAGAAATAAGAAAGGGCCTTATATAAATACTTTCCATTTAAAAAGGGTCAGTCGACCTGGTCTACGAATCTATTCTAACTATCAACGAATTCCTCGAATTTTAGGTGGAATGGGGATTGCAATTCTTTCTACCTCGCGAGGTATAATGACGGATCGGGAGGCTCGACTAGAAGGAATTGGCGGAGAAATTTTATGTTATATATGGTAATCCCTATACTATCCGAATTGGATCCAAAATTTCCTATTTGTGAACAAAAAAAGAGAAAGGACAGCTTGTCTAATATCACTCCTCTATTAGTTAATACTTTAAGGGGGTTTTGTCTGAAATGAAAGAACAAAAATGGATTCATGAAGGTTTGATTACCGAATCACTCCCTAATGGTATGTTCTGGGTTCGTTTAGATAATGAAGATCTGATTCTCGGCTATGTTTCAGGAAGGATACGACGTAGTTCTATACGAATCCTACCAGGAGATAAAGTTAAGATTGAAGTAAGCCGTTATGATTCAACTAGAGGTCGTATAATTTATAGACTCCGCAACAAGGATTCGACCGATTAAGCAGTTTTTCAACTTCAAACACTCTTTTCTACGCGAATACAATTGAAGATTCAAAATATTACGAAATTTATTTTCTTCCGAGAAATAGATTCAAAACGAAAACCAAGGAATAACAAATATGAAAATAAGGGCTTCTGTTCGTCCAATTTGTGAAAAATGCCGACTGATACGCAGACGGGGACGAATTATAGTAATTTGTTCTAACCCAAAACATAAACAACGACAAGGATAATAATTTTATTATACTAAAAACTAAAAGGAACTTTCTAAAAGAATTGCTAAAAAATTGGATGGATGTAAAAAACTGAAGCATTTGTTTTGACATGAAATGGATATATCCATATATCTTTGACTCAGATTTATGAGATGAAAAAATATGGCAAAACCTATACCAAAAATTGGTTCACGTAGAAATGGACGTATTAGTTCGCGTAAAAGTGCACGTAAAATACCAAAGGGTGTTATTCATGTTCAAGCAAGTTTCAATAATACCATTGTGACTGTTACAGATGTACGAGGTCGAGTCGTTTCTTGGGCTTCTGCCGGTACTTGTGGATTCAGGGGTACAAAAAGAGGGACACCATTTGCGGCTCAAACCGCAGTATTAAATGCTATTCGTACAGTGGTGGAACAAGGTATGCAACGAGCCGAAGTCATGATAAAGGGCCCGGGTCTCGGAAGGGATGCAGCATTACGGGCTATTCGTAGAAGCGGTATACTATTAAGTTTCGTACGAGACGTAACCCCTATGCCACATAATGGCTGTAGACCTCCTAAAAAAAGGCGCGTGTAGAAATAAGAATTGAAGAGATTTCAAGAGAAATAAATGATTCAAAGATATGATCAATTTTGTAAAATATTACTATGGTTCGAGAGCAAATAAGAGTATTTACTCGGACACTTCAGTGGAAGTGTGTTGAATCAAGAACAGATAGTAAATGCCTTTATTATGGGCGCTTTATTCTCTCTCCACTTATGAAAGGTCAAGCTGATACAATAGGCATTGCAATGCGAAGAGCGTTACTTGGAGAAATAGAAGGAACATGTATCACACGTGCAAAATCTGAAAAAATACCACACGAATACTCTACCATATTAGGTATTCAAGAATCAGTACACGAAATTTTAATGAATTTGAAAGAAATAGTATTCAGAAGTAATCTATATGGAACTTGTGAAGCGTCTATTTTCGTTAGGGGCCCCAGATGTGTAACTGCTCAAGATATCATCTTGCCACCTTATGTAGAAATAGTTGATAATACACAGCATATAGCTAGCTTGACGGAACCAATTGATTTGTGTATTGGATTACAACTCGAGAGAAATCGCGGATATCGTATAAAAAAGCCAAATAACTTTCAAGACGGAAGTTATCCTATAGATGCTCTATTTATGCCTGTTCGAAAT